ATGGCTCTGATGGGTGGTTTTGCTAGAATAGGCAATAATAAGATCACTATTTTAGTAAATGACGCGGAAAAGGGTAGTGACATTGATCCACAAGAAGCTCAGCAAATTCTTGAACTAGCGGAAGCTAACTTAAGGAAAGCTGAAGGTAAGAGACAAATAATTGAGGCAAATCTAGCTCTTAGACGAGCTAGGACACGAGTCGAGGCTATCAATGCGATTTCATAACTAGTTGTTGTGTACGAATAATCAAAGGAACTTCTGTATAAACAGAACCTCGGTTTATACATCCCTTTTATTCTGCCGATTAAATTGAAGAATACAATTAAAAAAATCAAGTGGAATCGGATAGATTCTTATGCAATGAATTGAAATTCAAAAATGAATAGAAATATAGAAGAAAAGCTAAAAAATCAATAAAAGAAGGTGATCAGAAAAACTTATTAGATACCATGATTCTGGTATCTAATAAGTTCTACCTACTATTGGATTTGAACCAATGACTCTCGCCGTATGAAAGCAATACTCTAACCACTGAGTTAAGTAGGTCATTTATCAGCACAAAGATAAACAAAAGGAACTCATCACATCATATCGATATATTGATGGATTATAAATCCAATATTACTTCTAAGCAATACCCATCAAAGAGATATGTGTTCGATCATGTAATATTCATCTTGACAAGAAATTATCTACATAATATGATTAAATATGTATCACAAACACATCACAAACACAAGGGCTATAGCTCAGTTGGTAGAGCACCTCGTTTACACGTGCGCCAATGATTTTCAGAGGAGTCCATCCCATCATGGAATCAAAAGAATTGATCTTATTGAGAAATCGATGTCTTACTCCATAACGTCTAGGGAACAAAACAAGAGAACAATAGCCTGACAAAAGGTTCTCGGTCCGATTTTGGTGCCCATTTAAGCGCCAAATAGAACCTATCCTTGATTTGAGATATTGATAAGGTGAATACCCAGCCTATTCAATGCTAGTCATTAATGAGTGAGTATAAGGACCTCAAAAAATTATCTTTTCGCCCGATGAACTTTAAGGTGTAGGAAGTTTCATATTTGGTTTTTAAACAGGGCGATAGAGACTCCATTTAACTTAGGTTGATCCGACTCGGCAAGAAGCAGACCTACGTCAAGATAACCCTTCTTTGAAACACTTTGGTAATGCTCCTGAGTCGAAATCCAAATAATGAATCAGAGCGCATGGGGCCATCTCCTTATTGGAAAGAAAAAAGATGGCAGACTAACTGATATTTCTATCAGTTAATGAAAGAGCCCAATGCAAAAAAAGGCATGTTGGGTCTTTGAAACAGTTCGAATCATTTTGATAATAATCAGTTTGATCTGTTTTACCGAGAAGGTCTACGGTTCGAGTCCGTATAGCCCTAATAAAAATACAAAAATTGGATAGTTTTTGTTTACTCATTATTGTATTTTTTGTTGTTTGTAACTGGTCGCTTACGGTTTACTTGGTTCATTGAAAAAACCATTCCTACAAGCCCCCTCACGGGGGTCGCTCAGAGCAGAACAGAAAACTGAAAACAAAAGCGTATTTCATTAAAACCAATCCAATCCGCATTTTTTTTTCTAATCTCAGATAAAGAAATCCTTTTTTTCTTTCTTCATTAATCTTTATAGGCAAATTACATATGAATTTTTTTTGACTGCCCGCAAATTCGTCAAACTTCTTTTCTTTGGTGTACCTACCCAATCCAATCCTGGATAATTTTTGGAGTCAAAATCAAAATTAGGTTAGGATATGAAACCGGTTACAGACTCTAACCTAACCCAATCTTAATCGAATCTAATAGAAAGTCACATAAATCTAGGAGCGCCTTAATTTGTAGACAAGTCAAAGTTTGAAAAACGAAGATCTTTGGTAAATTGAATTGGAAAGATTGTCAAATAGGCTTTTTTCTTGGTATATCTTATCTAGCAAAGTAAAAAACACGTAGTCTTATCTTTTTGGATTCAATCAATAATCAAGAAAGCTCCTATATTTGTTCTGGTGGATTCTAATAAAAAAGAAAAAGAATAGACCAAGACTAATAATACTCCAAATTCTGGGATCAAAATTACTAGACATTTCCCTACATCTGACTATTATTCTAAATCACTAATAAAAAAGACAAAAAAAGACAGTCTCCCTCCTTGAGGATTCTAGTCATAAAATAAACATAAACTAGTCATAAACATAAAAAAATAGAATAAATAATAAATAATCGAATATATATTCGATATAGAATATATTATATATATATTCCATATATATTCTATATATATTCTATATATAAAAATAGATTTCAATTTTGATTTTGAATTCTAAATAAAAACGAAATAAAAAGGGCGAATTCCATTTTGTTTGAATTCCTTTTCTTTAGCTTTAGAAAAAATTCATCCGAAGCAAGGTGAAAGCGAGAAAATTTTATTTGTTTTGTATAAGAGCAGTATATATTTATAACTACTCTATCTATATCAAA